GTGTACAATATTGCTAGGGTAAATACTATAATAGTAAAGGGTTTGAGGCGGTTATTTTATCACGACACTACTGTAATAAATCTAAAAATATATGTGTTTATACCAAATTCTGTTTAAAATGACTGATATCGGCGGAGGTCGGGGTTTGTGCTAAAAAATTAAAAAATTACTAGGGGCTTTCCTGTTTCTGGGGGGTTTTCAGGAGTGTTAGAGATCTTAGGAGTTTAGGGGGGTGGGGGGGAATTTTACGAACAAAAAAGGGGGCATCTTAGGGATGTTAGGAGGAGTAACCATACCTTATGCTCATGAGATTATTTAATGCAATTCTTTATTTAAAGTCTTTTTATCGTTCATACTAATTCCTGCGACCTCAAAAGAGATGTTCCACCTTTTTATATTAGAGTTATTCCACTCTGAGAAGTCCAGCGAAAGGAAAAAAGAAAAAAGGAACCAGTGACCCTCTAGAGAGAACGCTCGGCTTGGGGAGTAACGAACTGATGGTCGCCACCATTAACTTATGCAAGGGTCGATGAAAGTATGAGGAGTAATATCAATTAATGAACTTGAAATAGGAGCCAAATGCCAGGAATAGTGCAAGAAGTGTCGTTTCCGCGGCTATTGCCCCTCACCTTCAATAACCGTTAACATTAAGAAATCAACTGTTGGTAGGTTCTTACTACATAATTAATTTAAAAATAGCTAAATGTTGAGTTCGTGGTATAAATTTACTGGTGGAGGAGTTAGTTAGGTCTTAAATTTCGTTGATCCTCCGATTTCATTACATTGATACTTCGAGCTGTATTAGCTTTATGTCTATCTTTGAGGGAAGTACCAAAAATGAATGTTACATTTCAATATTTCTGATTAATCATTGATGTTGGGAAGCATCACTTAAATTGGTTACTATAAATTAATGGTGTTAATACATATATGTATTAATTTCGTACATGTTATATAAGTACAAAGAATAGTTTAATGCTAGAATCTTGGCTTTGGGAGCCAGGGGTAGGAGTTGAAGTCTCTTTTCTTTGAGCAGGAGGGAGGATTTTAACCTTCGACGGCCGGCTTACAAGGCCGGAGCTCTAACACTGAGCTACTAATGCATGAACACTGAAGGGCTCGGTTTTCAAGCCATCCTGCTAGTGGACAGAGTAGGAGGAAAATAGAGAAGTAGAGGACTGAGGCGACTTGTCCAATGATAATAAAGGGGTGTTCTACAGGTATCCCGCCGATTCATGTTAAAATCATGATATCTGCCACTAGGAGTCAAAATAGGAACTGAGAGAGTGGGCGGAAGGTCAGGCCTCGTTGTTTAGAGGTGTGGAGGATTGGTACGACGAGGAGAACAAGGATGGAGAATAGAAGGGCTAATACTCCCCCGAGCTTGTTTGGAATGGAGCGGAGGATGGCGTAGGCAAACAAGAAGTACCATTCTGGTTTAATATGCGGGGGTGTAACAAGCGGGTTTGCTGGGGTGAAGTTATCAGGGTCGCCAAGAAGGTTGGGTGAGAATAAAGCTAGGGCTGTAAGTGCCACAAGGAGGACTGCGAAGCCAAGGAGGTCTTTATATGTAAAGTATGGGTGGAAAGAAATTTTGTCAGCGTCCGAATTTAGGCCTGCGGGGTTGTTTGAGCCGGTTTCGTGGAGAAATAAAAGGTGGATTACGGTCGCTGCTGCGACAATAAAAGGGAGGAGGAAATGGAAGGCGAAGAAGCGAGTGAGGGTTGCGTTGTCTACTGAGAATCCCCCCCAGATCCATTGAACAAGGGCGTTGCCTACGTATGGAACAGCAGACATAAGGTTAGTAATCACGGTCGCTCCTCAGAAGGATATTTGTCCCCAGGGGAGGACGTAGCCTACGAAAGCAGTAGCTATTACTAGTAAAAGAAGAATGACACCTACGTTTCAGGTTTCTTTGTAAAGGTATGAACCGTAGTACAAACCTCGGCCGATGTGTATGTAAATACATAGGAAGAAGAAGGATGCGCCGTTGGCGTGTAGGTTCCGGATCAGTCAGCCGTAATTGACATCTCGACAGATGTGGGCGACAGAAGTAAAAGCTGTTGCAATATCTGCAGTGTAGTGTATGGCTAGAAATAGTCCTGTTAGAAGCTGTGTAATTAGGCAGAGGCCGAGAAGGGAGCCAAAGTTTCATCAGACAGAGATATTTGAGGGAGCAGGCAGGTCCACGAGGGCGTGGTTTACAATTTTGATAAGTGGGTGGGATTTTCGTATGGCGGTCATTAAGGTTCCCGTAGTTGAATACAACAGTGGTATTTCAAGTCACTAGTCCTGGTTAAAGTCCTGGCGGGAATTATGACTTTTGTTATGTATTTGGCCCTGCTTTCTTTTGTAGTGGGGCTGGTGGGGGTTGCTTCTAATCCTTCTCCTTATTTTGCTGCTTTTGGGCTGGTTGTGGTTGCGGGCATAGGGTGTGGAATTTTACTTGGGCACGGGGGGTCTTTTCTGTCTTTAATCTTGTTTTTAATCTATTTAGGGGGGATGCTTGTGGTGTTTGCGTATTCGGCTGCTTTGGCAGCTGAGCCGTACCCGGAGAGTTGGGGGAGTCAGCCGGTTTCGATGGCTGCTCTTTCTTACATGGGGGTGGTAGCTTTGGCTTTGTGGTGAATATGTGGGGGATGGTATGAGTCGTCGTGGACCCTGGCAGATGAATTTGGGGAGTTTTCCTTGTTGCGAGGGGATATGGGAGGTGTTGGGTTAATATATAGTTCTGGGGGGTGAATGTTAATAATTAGTGCTTGAGTTCTCTTTTTGACCTTGTTGGTGGTGTTGGGTCTAACTCGCGGATTATGTCGAGGGGCACTTCGTGCAGTTTAATATAGAGCTGCTGAAATTGCGAGTGCCAGGGTTAGGATTAGTATAAGAAGGTAGGTTTTAATTAAGCCTTGTTGGGTGTCACTTGTGGTTGTTACTAAAGGGATTATAGAGGAAGCGATGGTCTGAGGTCCCGTTTTTTCTAACCAGTTCTGATCTACTGCTTGGGTTGCGATAGTTTGTCCGAGGGTTAATATTAATTTTGGGGAGAGACGATGTATGATCGTGGGGAAAAAGCCTAACATGTTGGAGAAATTATGGGGGATGAGGGTGGGGGTGGTTTTTAATTGTTTATTGGTGAGAGATGCTAGTTCTATGGCGGTAAGAAGTCCAATGATTGTTACTGTGAGGGCTGCTAATTTTAGTAGTGGAGGCATAGATATTACGGGTGTTTTAAGGGGGGTAATGTTGGAGGTAATAAGGAGGCCAGAGATTAGACTGCCTCAGGCTAGTCGTTTAAGAGGGTTGATTACTGCAGGATTGTTTTCGTTGATAGGCGATAGAGGGTTAAAACGTGGAAAGCCTATAGGGACAAAGAAAATAATGCGGAAGCTGTAGATGGCTGTAAAAGCAGTGGCCAGGAGGGTGAGGACGAGGGCTCAGGCGTTTAGGTGAGAGGTGTTAAGTGCTTCGATAATGGCGTCTTTGGAAAAAAATCCTGCGAGGAAGGGGGTTCCCGTAAGTGCGAGGCTGCCAATTGTTAGGCAGGATGAGGTGAATGGTGTGAGGTGGTGTATGCCCCCTATTTTACGAATGTCTTGTTCGTCGTTTAGGCTGTGAATAACTGAGCCTGAGCAGAGAAATAGCATGGCTTTAAAAAAGGCATGTGTGCAGATGTGCAAAAAGGCAAGTTGTGGCTGGTTTAGTCCAATAGTGACCATTATGAGTCCTAATTGGCTGGATGTTGAAAAAGCAACAATCTTTTTAATATCATTTTGTGTGAGGGCGCAAGTAGCGGTGAATAGGGTGGTTAGGGCCCCGAGGCATAGGCAGACTGTAAGGGCGGTTTGGTTGTTTTCTATTAGAGGGCTTATTCGTACAAGGAGAAAAATTCCTGCAACCACTATTGTGCTTGAGTGCAGTAGGGCGGAAACTGGGGTAGGGCCTTCTATAGCTGCAGGAAGTCATGGGTGAAGTCCAAATTGGGCGGATTTACCTGCTGCGGCAAGAATGAGGCCTAAAAGGGGGAAAGTGAGGTCCATGTCTTTGGCAGTTACAATTATCTGCTGAAGCTCTCAGGAGTTGAGATTGGTGGCTAGTCAGGCAAGGGCGAAAATTAGACCGATATCCCCGACTCGGTTGTATAGAACTGCTTGTAAAGCAGCAGTGTTTGCATCTGTCCGACTGTATCATCAACCAATTAAAAGAAAGGACATTATACCAACGCCCTCTCAGCCAATGAATAATTGGAAGACGTTATTTGCTGAGACAAGAATAATTATTGCGATTAGGAAGATAAGGAGATACTTAAAGAAGCGGTTTATAAGGGGGTCGGCATGCATGTACCAAGATGCAAATTCTAAAATAGACCAGGTTACGTACAGGGCGACAGGTGTAAAGATAATAGAATAAAAGTCAAATTTAAAGCTAATGTTAATATCAAAGGTGTGGGTGTTTATTCAGTTCCAGCTGGTGACGACCATTTCTAGGCCTTCGCTCAAAAACAGGAATAGTGGAAGTAGGCTGACAAAAAATGCTAGTTTAACTGCTGTTTTTGCTTGGCAGAGGGCCCATTCGGGTTTTTGTGGGGAGGGGGAAAGTGTAGTGAGTAAGGGGGAGACTAGAAGTGCAAAGACGATAATTAGACTTGATGCTATTATGATAGAGGTAGGGTGCATAGCTGCTACTTGGATTTGCACCAAGAGTCTTTGGTTCCTAAGACCAACGGATGAGCTGTTATCCTTTAGGAGCGGGCTTGAGTGAGCCTTGGGGTCTAACCAAGGGGGTGAAAATTAGCAGTTTTCATTGCTACGAGCCTCTCTCGGTGGGTAAGGGGGGACTGGCCCCTGTCTTTAGAATCACAATCTAATATTTTTATTTAAACTATACCTACATTGGATTCAGCCTCAAATCAATTCAGGTTTGAAAATTAGGAGGAGGAGGGGGGAGAGGTGGAGAAAGATTACAAGATGTTCTCGGGTGTGAGAGGGAGCTAATGCAATAATGTGGGAGGGGGTGGGGCCCCGTTGTGTCATAAGGAATATGTAAAGAGAGTAGCCGGCAGTAATGAGAGTCCCCAAGCCTGTCATTAGAAGCGTGCTTCAAGACCAGTTAAATAGGGAAGTAATGATTATTAGTTCTCCCATGAGGTTGGGGAGGGGTGGAAGTGCCAAATTGGCGAGACTAGCAATAAACCATCATGTTGCTATTAAGGGGAGAGTTGCTTGAAGCCCTCGTGCCAGGATTATAGTGCGGCTGTGGGTTCGTTCGTAGTTTGTATTTGCTAGACAGAATAGGGCCGAGGAGGTGAGGCCGTGGGCGATCATTAAAATTAGTGCGCCTGAGAATCCTCAGGGTGTTTGAATAAGAATGCCTCCTGCAACAAGGCCTATGTGGCTTACTGAAGAGTAAGCAATTAGTGATTTTAGGTCCGTTTGGCGGAGACAGATTGAGCTTGTTATGATCACACCTCAGAGGGCGAAAATAATAAAAGGGTAGCTAAGCTCTTTGGTGAGAGGCCCTAACATTGGCATTATTCGCATTATGCCGTAACCCCCTAATTTAAGTAAAACAGCGGCAAGGATTATTGAGCCTGCAATTGGGGCTTCAACGTGGGCTTTTGGAAGCCATAGGTGGACTCCGTATAGGGGTATTTTGACTAGGAAGGCCAAAAGGCAGCTTACTCATCAGATTTTGTCTGCATAGGATGTGAGAGGGAGAGGATCAGAGAATGAGAGAGTAATAAGAGAGAGGGTGCCTGTGGAATTTTGAAGGAGGAGGAGGGCAACTAGGAGGGGTAGGGAGCCGGCTAGAGTGTAGAATAAAAAATAAATACCTGCACTAAGTCGTTCTGTTTGATTCCCTCAGCGTGTGATAATTACAAGTGTGGGGATTAGAGTGGCTTCAAATATTACATAGAATATAATTAATTCGGAGGCACTAAAAGCCAGGATTAGGAAGATTTGGAGGGAGATAAGTAATGTGATGTATATTCGTTGTCGACTAGTAGGTTCTGTTGATATGTGGTTTTGACTTGCAAGGATTATAAGAGGGAGTAATCAGCAAGTGAGGGCTAAAAGGGGAGTAGAGAGGGGGTCTGTGGCTATGTAAAGATTAATGGAGTTTCATCCTGTCTCTGTGAGGGTGATAAATCATGTGAGGCTGATGAGGGCAATGATAAAACTATGGGCGAGTGTTGTGGGCCATAATCATTTAGCCGGGGCTAGCCAAGTTGTGGGGAGTAGGGCAAGTGTAGGGATGAGAATTTTTAACATTGAAGAATGTTTAAGCTTTGTAGACGGTCAGTGCCGTGGGTTCGGGCGACTGCTACTAGTAAAGCCAAGCCGATGCTTGCTTCACAAGCTGAGAATGCTAGTAAAAGCAGGGGGGAAGCTGAAAAGCCTGTGGTGTCTATTTGAAGGGTTCAGAGGGAGAGGGCGACGTATAATGAAAGCATTATGCCTTCTATACAAAGGAGGGCGGAGAGAAGATGAGATCGGTGAAAAGCTAACCCTGCAAGACCTAATAAAAAGGCTAATGAAAAAGTGAAATGGGTGGGGGTTATTAGAGAGTTGTGGACTTTAACCACAGGTTTTTGAGCCGAAATCAAATGTTTTTTTTAAACTAACACTCTATTCTGCTCATTCTAGGCCCCCCTGAAGTCATTCGTAAATAAGGCCCAGGGTTAGAAGAAGTAGAACGGCAGAGGCTCAGAGAAGGGTTAGTAAGGGGGAGGATAACTGGTCCCCCCAAGGGAGGGGAAGAAGTAGAGCGATTTCTAAGTCAAAGAGAAGGAATAGGATGGCAATTAAGAAAAATCGAAGTGAAAAGGGGAGTCGAGCTGAGCCTACGGGGTCGAAGCCACATTCATATGGGGAGAGTTTTTCATAATCAGGCGTCATTTGAGGAAGTCAAAAAGATACAAGAGCTAGGATTATAGAAAGTGCTGCGGCGATGGCGGTGATAGTTATAACTAAGTTCATTATCTCTCCTTGGACTTTAACCAAGACCGGGTGATTGGAAGTCACTTATACTTATTTAGTACTAGAAAGATTTTTGGGAGGGTAGGTAGTTTTAGGAGTTAGTGCTGGAAGTGTTTGTTTTTTGGGAGGGGTGCCCCTATTTATGTGGTCAACAGTTACGACCCCCATCAGTAGATTGAGATGTAAAGAAGTAGTCATACGACGTCGACAAAATGTCAGTATCAGGCAGCCGCTTCAAACCCGAAGTGGTGTGCTGATGTGAAATGGCTTTGGACTTGACGTAAGTGGCAGACGACTAGAAATGTTGAGCCAATGAGAACGTGGAGTCCGTGAAATCCTGTTGCAACAAAGAAAGTGGCCCCGTATACACCATCAGCAATAGTAAAGGGGGCTTCACAGTACTCCATGGCTTGAAGGAGGGTAAAGTATGCGCCTAGCAGTACTGTAAGGGTGAGGGCCTGGATGGCCTGTTTTCGTTGGCCTTCAATAATGCTATGGTGGGCTCATGTTACTGTAACGCCAGAAGCGAGGAGTACTGTCGTATTAAGTAAAGGCACTTCAAAGGGGTCTAGAGGTGTAATACCGGCGGGGGGTCAGAAACCTCCTAGTTCAGGTGTGGGTGCTAAACTAGAGTGGTAGAAGGCCCAGAAAAATCCAAGGAAGAAAAGTACTTCTGAGGCGATGAATAGGATTATTCCATAGCGAAGGCCTTTTTGTACGGGGGGTGTGTGTAGGCCTTGAAAGGTTGCTTCTCGGATAACGTCCCGTCATCATTGGTAGACTGTTAAGATAAGGAGGACTATTCCTAGGGTTATTAATAGTGTAGAATGAAAGTGAAATCAGATGGCTGTCCCTGAAGTAATTATAAGGGCTGCAATCGCCCCTGTGAGGGGCCATGGGCTGGGGTCTACTATGTGATAAGGATGTGCTTGAGTGGCCATTAAATGTTTTCCTGGAGGTACAGGCTTAGAAGAAGAACGAAAACATATGCTTGAATAACAGCAACGGCTGTTTCTAATAGCGTGAGGAAGAAGAGGATAATTATTGTAGGAATGGCAGCAGGAGATATTTGAAGTAGCAGGAATAGTATAGCTGAGGAAATTAGTTGAATAAGAAGATGTCCAGCTGTCAGGTTTGCTGTAAGGCGGACCCCTAGAGAAAGGGGGCGAATGAGTACACTAATTGTTTCGATTACAATTAGGACAGGAATGAGGAGTGTAGGGGTGCCCTTAGGAAGGAGATGTGCTAAAGCTTCTGTTGGCTGATTTCGTGCCCCGACAATAACAGTGGCTAATCATAGTGGGAATGCAAGGCCAAGACTAAGGGATAGTTGAGTTGTGGGAGTAAAAGTATATGGAAGGAGGCCAAGCAGATTAAGGCTAAGAATAAATATTATGAGTGAGACAAATAGGGCTGCTCATTTATGTCCTCCTGGATTGAGGGGAAGAATCACTTGATTTACGATCCAGCCGATTAATCAGTTTTGGGATGATAAAAGGCGGTTGCTGAGTCAGCGATGGAGAGGTGCAGGTGCGAGTGTGGGGAGAAGAGGCCAGGGCAGGAGAATGGCTAATGCAATTAGGGGGACTCCTAGGTAAACGGGGGATAAGAATTGGTCAAAAGCGCTTAGTGTCATGTTCAGAATCAAGGATTATTTTTAGGCTTCTCAGTGCTTTGGGAAGTGGGTAAGTTGGGGTATGTGCGGGAGAGAATTTTGGGAACAACTACTGCCAAAAAGACAAGTCACGAGAGGATTAAGATAGCAAACCAGGGGGTTGGGATGAGTTGAGGGATGTCGTTAAGGGTGGTTGGCATTCACCATTCTTTAGCTTAAAAGGCTAACGCTATGGCCGATTTAGCTTCTTAGCGAGGCTTCTTCACTTATTAGTAAGGTTCAATTTTCAAAGTGCTGTAGTGGGACGGCTTCCACCACAATTGGTATAAAGCTATGATTTGCGCCACAGATTTCAGAACACTGTCCGTAAAAGACGCCGGGGCGGTTAACAATGAAAGTTATTTGATTTAGTCGACCTGGGACTGCATCGGCTTTAACTCCAAGAGCAGGGACGGCTCAAGAATGAAGGACATCTTCGGCAGAAATGAGCACGCGGGCCGGGGATTCCGTTGGGACTACCATTCGGTGGTCAGCCTCCAAGAGACGGAATTGCCCTGGGGTAAGATCTTGGGTCGGGATTATGTAGGAGTCGAAGCCAAGATCTTCATAATCAGTGTACTCATAACTTCAATACCATTGGTGGCCCAAGGCTTTGATTGTGAGGTGGGGGTCGTTAATCTCGTCTATGAGGTAAAGAATTCGGAGAGAGGGAAGGGCGATGAGAATGAGAATAATTGCAGGAAGTACGGTTCAGATAATTTCAATTTCTTGAGAGTCTAAAACGAGTTTGTCTGTTAGCTTAGCTGTAACTATCGCAGCAATAATGTATAGCACTATTGTGCTAATTAAAAAGACAACTATCAGGGCGTGGTCGTGGAAATGGAGCAGCTCCTCTATTAAAGGGGAGGCTGCGTCTTGAAAGCCTAGTTGTGAGGGGAGGGCCATTCTTGTAAGACACGCGGGGGTCTAACCCGCAATTTTGCCTTGACAAGGCAGTGTAATGGTTTTACTAGTATCTTATGAAGAAAGTGGCAGAGCGGTTATGCGGTTGGCTTGAAACCAGCTGACGGGGGTTCAATTCCTCCCTTTCTCGTTAATTTGAGGGGGTTTGTACAAAAGCAGGCTCCTCAAAAGTGTGGTAAGGAGGGGGGCAGCCGTGTAGTCACTCTACATTTGTAGCGGTTAGTTCTACTGAAAGTACTTCTCGTTTAGCGGCGAATGCTTCTCATAAAATAAATAAAAATATGATTACAGCAAGCAGGGACACTAAAGATCCAATTGAGGAGACTGTATTTCAAAGGGTGTAGGCGTCCGGGTAGTCCGAGTATCGGCGAGGCATGCCAGCTAAACCTAGGAAATGCTGGGGGAAGAAAGTGAGGTTTACCCCCACGAATATTACTCCGAAATGAACTTTTGTTCACTCGGAATGAAGGGTGTAGCCTGTAAATAGGGGGAATCAGTGGACAAAGGCAGCTAGGATTGCAAAGACTGCTCCTATAGATAGGACATAATGGAAATGTGCAACAACATAATAGGTGTCGTGAAGGACGATATCTAGCGATGAGTTAGCTAAGATAATGCCAGTTAGTCCACCCACTGTGAATAAAAAGATAAATCCTAAGGCTCATAGAAGAGGGGTTTCTCATTTAATATTACCTCCGTGAAGGGTGGCGAGTCAGCTAAAGACTTTTACGCCCGTTGGGATTGCAATAATTATTGTGGCGGAGGTGAAGTAAGCGCGAGTGTCGACGTCTATACCTACTGTAAACATGTGATGTGCTCAGACGATGAACCCAAGTAGACCAATAGCCATCATGGCCCACACTATTCCTATGTAGCCAAAGGGTTCTTTTTTACCGGAGTAGTAGGCGACGATGTGGGAGATTATACCAAAGCCGGGGAGAATAAGGATATATACTTCCGGATGTCCGAAAAATCAGAATAGGTGTTGGTACAAGATAGGGTCCCCTCCCCCAGCAGGGTCAAAGAAGGCAGTGTTTAGGTTGCGATCGGTAAGTAGTATTGTGATCCCAGCAGCTAAGACAGGGAGGGACAGAAGAAGAAGAACGGCTGTAATAAGGACTGCTCAGACAAATAGTGGGATTTGGTATATGGAGACAGTAGCCGGTTTCATGTTAATAATAGTTGTGATGAAGTTGATAGCCCCTAGAATAGAGGAGATACCCGCTAAGTGTAAAGAAAAAATGGTCAGGTCAACAGATGCTCCGGCATGGGCGAGGTTCCCGGCTAAAGGGGGGTATACGGTTCATCCTGTTCCGGCCCCGGCCTCTACGCCGGAGGAGGCTAGGAGGAGAAGAAAGGAGGGGGGTAGTAGCCAAAAGCTCATATTATTCATTCGGGGAAATGCCATATCAGGAGCTCCTAGTATTAGGGGGATTAGTCAGTTGCCAAAGCCCCCAATCATAACGGGTATAACCATGAAGAAGATTATTACGAAGGCATGTGCTGTAACAATTACATTATAGATCTGGTCATCGCCGAGAAGAGCCCCCGGTTGGCTAAGCTCAGCGCGAATTAGTAGACTTAAGCCTGTACCGACTATTCCGGCTCAGGCGCCAAAGATGAGGTACAAGGTTCCGATGTCTTTATGGTTGGTGGATATAAATCAGCGTATGAAGGTCACAGGTAGGATGGCTGAGATTTAAGCGGTGGGTTGTAGCCCCATAAACAGAGGTTTAAGTCCTCTTTCTATCAAGCTCTGGGGTGTTATCACGTTAGGTTGCAAACCTAAAGAAGCAGGCTAATTCCCTGCCGGGGCTTTCCCCCGCCTATTTAGCTGTCTAGGCGGGGGAAAGTAGATAGATGCTCGCTGGTTTGGGCACTTAGCTGTTAACTAAGAAATTGTAGGATCGAGGCCTGCCTATCTAGGAAGGCTTTAGCTTAATTAAAGTATCTGCTTTGCATGCAGAAGATGTGGGGTAGAATCCTGCAAGCCTTAACAGAAGCTGGGGGATTTTCACCCTCATTGAGGGCTTTGAAGGCCCTTGGTTTGGTGTTAACCTAAGCTTCTATATTGCTTTTATTAATTCAAGGCTGTAATCAGTATGGACCTGCTGTAGTGTTAGGCGAAGTCGGGGGTGTTTATGATGAAAGTTGTGAAAAGTGTTGGACACACGGGTATAAGAAGAATAGCAGCAGTAACGAAGGCTATAGCGGGGAGTTTAAAATTTAAAGAGGGTAGTCGGGATGGGACGAAGTAGGCTGTGATGCTGGGTGCTATAAATAGGGCTGCAGCAATCATGAGCCGGAAGTAAAAGTAAAGGCTTAGAAGGGATGTGAGTGCGGCTACTACTGCTAGAAGGGGGAGGCTTTGTTTAGTTAGTTCAAGGAGAGTGAGTCATTTTGGTGCGAAGCCCGTGAGAGGGGGGAGGCCCCCAAGAGAGAGTAGTACTAGGGGGGTGAGTACTATAAGTAGGGGGGTCTTAGCTGAGGAAGAGGCTAGTGCGTTAATACTTAGGGTAGTTTTTCAGTTAAGGATGAGGAATAGGGCGATTGTTAAGATGAAGTACGTGAAAAGGGCTAGGAGGGCAAGGGGTGTGGAAAATTGTAAGATAAGTACGACTCAGCCAAGATGGGCGATTGAGGAATAAGCAAGAATTTTTCGAAGTTGCGTTTGGTTCAAGGCACCTCAAGCGCCGGTGATTATTGATATGATTGCAAGGCTAGAGAATAGTAGGGGATTATTCAACTCTATTTGGTATAATAATGCGATAGGTGCTAATTTTTGTCAAGTTACTACTACTATGGCAATTGTGAGCTTTAGGCCCTGCAGCACTTCGGGTAGTCAAGCATGAAGGGGGGAAAGGCCTATTTTTAGTGCTAGTGCAATGATGATTATGGAGGCAGGGATCGGGTGTGTTTCTTGCGAAATTCCTCACTCTCCGGTCAATCAGGCGTTAAGAAGGCAGGCAAATAGGAGAAGGCTGGCGGCAGAAATTTGAATTATAAAATACTTTAGGGCAGCTTCGGTTGCTCGGGGGTGGTGGTCCCCTGCTAATAGGGGGAGAATGGCGATAGTAGCAATTTCTAGCCCCATTCACCCCAGGAATCAGTGGGTGCTGGTGAGGGTTAGGATTGTTCCAAATCCTAGGGCGAGAAAGTAGAATGAGAGGATAAATGGGGAGGCTTGCATATAGTACGGGCGAGGTTTTAACTCACATTTTTGGGGTATGGGCCCAGGAGCTTAGTTAGCTGACCTTACTAGGAAGTGGTGTATTGGAAGCACTAAGAGTTTTGATCTCTTCAGGAAGGATTCGAATCCCTTCTTCCTAAGGACGCGGGGGGACTCTAACCCCCGTATTTCACTCTATCAAAGTGGCCTTTAGAATTCAAGCACGCGACCAGGGTTAAAGTTGAGGGGGCAGTCCCGCAAAGGCGATTGGAAGCGCTAGGTGTCAAATAATTAGTGCTAGTGTTAAGGGCAGGAAGTTTTTTCAGATTAAGTGCATTAGTTGGTCGTATCGGAAGCGAGGGTATGAGGCTCGAACCCATAAAAAAACTACTGATAAGAGGGCTGCTTTGGTTATTAAATTAATAGTGGCGATTTCAGGGAGGCCGGGGATGTGAGAAGCTCCCAAGAAGAGTGCGGCGGAGAGGGTGTTTATTAACAGGATATTTGAGTATTCTGCTAAGAAAAAGAGGGCGAATGGTCCTCCTGCGTACTCTACGTTAAATCCTGAGACTAGCTCTGACTCCCCTTCTGTAAGGTCAAAGGGGGCCCGATTTGTTTCAGCTAGCGTTGAGATGTATCACATTGCGGCAAGTGGGAGGGCGGGGAGGATTAGTCAAATTGCTTCTTGGGTTGTGTTAAACGTTTGAAGTGTAAAACCTCCTGAAAAGATGATAATATTGAGTAGAATAAGTCCTAGGCTTACTTCATAGGAAATAGTTTGTGCAACGGCTCGGAGGGCGCCGATGAGGGCATACTTTGAATTGGAAGCTCATCCTGAGCCGAGAATTGAGTAAACGGCGAGGCTGGATAGTGCTAAAATAAATAGAATGCTTAAATTTAAGTCGGCGAGAGGGAAGGGGAAAGGGATGGGTGTTCATAGGGCTAGGGCTAAGGTGAGGGCCAGCATGGGGGCAAGAAGGAAGAGAATGGGGGAGGAAGTTGAGGGTCGAATAGGTTCTTTAATAAAGAGTTTAACTCCGTCGGCAATAGGTTGAAGAAGGCCGTAGGGTCCTACAATATTCGGCCCTTTTCGTAATTGTATGTAGCCAAGCACTTTGCGTTCAATTAGGGTAAGAAAGGCTACTGCTAGTAGTACGGGCACAATAAAAGCTAAGGGGTTGAGAATGTGTGTAATTAGAATTAAAGTCATAGTTAGGGGAGGGATTTGAACCCCCGTAGAAAGGGCTTAGACCTTTTGCAATAACCAGGCTCTGCCATCTTAACTTGCCGTTCTCTCCGGCAGGAGGAACATGCCCCTTTGCCTGATTTAGATGTTTTCATCAGGTGGGGGGAAGGCGTGCTTAAAGCAGGGGCCTTTCCTTTTCGGTCCTTTCGTACTAGAAAAGGTCATTTCATAGATAGAAACTGACCTGGATTACTCCGGTCTGAACTCAGATCACGTAGGACTTTAATCGTTGAACAAACGAACCCTTAATAGCGGCTGCACCATTAGGATGTCCTGATCCAACATCGAGGTCGTAAACCCCCTTGTCGATATGGGCTCTAAAAGGGGATTGCGCTGTTATCCCTAGGGTAACTTGGTTCGTTGATCGGCGTTGCCGGATCATTCTGGTCAAAAATTCTGTTAATTTGAGGTGTGGCTCTAATTTGGGGGAGTAGGTGGGGTGGCTGCTCCCATTCCACGTGGGGGTTTTGTGTTCCCCAGGGTCGCCCCAACCGAAGACACTAAGGCAGGGGTCATTTAGTTTAATCCGGTGGGGGGCGGGGTGTTTAACATGGGCTGTCTTGTCGTCTCAAGCTCCATAGGGTCTTCTCGTCTTATGTTAGTATCTCCGCTTCTGCACGGGGAAATCAACTTCATTGACTTGAAAAAGGAGACAGTTAAGCCCTCGTTATGCCATTCATACAGGTCTTCATTTAAAAGACAAGTGATTACGCTACCTTTGCACGGTCAAAATACCGCGGCCGTTAAACTGGGTGTCACTGGGCAGGCGGGACCTCTTATTCTTTGGGTTTGCAAGAGGCGATGTTTTTGGTAAACAGGCGAGGCTTGTGGGATATGTTTGCCGAGTTCCTTCTTTTTCTTTTAGTCTTTCTCGGGGGGCACACCAGTGTGGGGTTAACGGTTGTATGTTGAAAGGTTTTCTGGTTTTTAGGTCTTTTTTCAGTACCCTCTTAGTTTGGGGTCGTTAATGTTCGGGGGGTAGTCCGTTCCGATTTATGCGTGTGCTGGAGAGAGAAGCAAGTGTTCTCTTATTACTCATATTAGCATGGTCGCCCCTATGTTGGCATAGGGCGGTCTGGTAGATTAAAGGGGGCTGAGATAAATGATCAGAATCGTAGGGTTGAGGTATGTCTAAGCTTTAACGCTTTCTTCCAGGGTGGCTGCTTTTAGGCCCACTAAGACAGGTTTTCCTTCAGTATTATGATCTTTACCCGTCTTCAAAGGTTGTGTCCTATTTCAAAGGGGCTGTACCCCCTTTGAATAACTCTCTAGGCTTCTCAAGATATCCGCAGGTATATAAACAAGTGGTGAAGTAAGAATCCGAGAGGCTGAACTCCTATCCGTTTCCCAGACAACCAGCTATAACTAAGTTCGGTAGGTCTGTCGCCTCTACTCAAAGCTCTTCCCACTCTTTTGCCACAGAGACGGGTTTGCCCTAATTTATAGGCTGGCTTGAAGTAGCTCCCTTAGTTTCGGGGCTTTGGACTAAAGTACCCTTTGCCCAAAGGTGCTAGCTAAATCATGATGCAAAAGGTACGAGGGTTAATCTCTGCTTTTCTAGGCTTCACTGGGCTATTTCATCTCTCTTTCAGCTTTCCCTTGCGGTACTTTGGCTATAGCTCCACAATTTTCTTTTCTGTCGCCCGTACTAAGGAGGTAGAATGGTTTAATTGTATGGTGGGGGGGGGGTTAAGGGTTAATAAAAGGGATTTGTTAGTTATAAGGATGGGGCTAGCTGGTGGGCTTCAGAATAATCCGATTTGCACGGATGACCCCTCAATGTAAGGGAGGTGCTTTACTATCTTAGCTATATCCTGCTTTTTCCAAGTGCACCTTCCGGTACACTTACCATGTTACGACTTTCCTCCCCTTTGCAGTTATAGGGTTTTAATTATGTCGACTTTGTAGCTTGGGGAGGGTGACGGGCGGTATGTGCGCGCTTTAGGGCCGATTTCAGCTAAACACTCTATTTTTTGCTTACTACTAAATCCTCCTTCAGTTTCATGTTTCAATGCAACATTCGTGTTTGCTATGGTTAGCAAATGTAGCCCATTTCTTCCCCTCCCATTCACTACACCTCGACCTGACGTTCTGGGCTGTGCCAATTTTGCTTACTATTAGTCCCTTATAGGGTAAGCTGACGACGGTGGTATATAGGCGGATAGAACAAGGGAGGGTGAGGTTTAACGGGGATTATCGGTTCTAGAACAGGCTCCTCTAGGTGGATGTAAAGCACCGCCAAGTCCTTTGGGTTTTAAACTAATGTTCGTAATTTCCGGGCGGATTTAATAGGGGTATTAAATCGATGTTTAGGGCTAAGCATAGTGGGGTATCTAATCCCAGTTTGTTCCTTAGCTTTCGTGGGGTCGGGTTTAATAAAGCCACTTTCGTAGTTGGGTTTCGAACTCTCGAACACGTATAACAGTCTTGAGAGCATTCAGCTTTAGTTTGTTGCAGCCCTTAACCACTCTTTACGCCGCTATCTATCAGCTTGAGCCTCTCGTCTAACCGCGGTGGCTGGCACGAGTTTTACCGGCTCTCTTATCTGTAATTAAGTCAAGTTTTCACTTATGGTTTAATGTATATCACTGCTGAGTACCCTTGGGGGTGTGGCTAAGCAAGGTGTCGTGGGCTCAATGGAGTGTGCCTGATACCAGCTCCTTGCTCCCGAGCGGGGAGCTAAGGGCATTCTCACGGGGGGGCGGAGACTTGCATGTGTAAGTTTAGATAAAGTTGACAGTAAAGTCAGGACCAAACCTTTGTGCTTTTGGAGCTTTCTAGGGCTCATCTTAACATCTTCAATGTTATGCTTTGGTTAAGCTACAATAGC